TGATTCACTTCACCACCAGCAGCGGATAGGACCAGAGCTTCTATTTACTCAACAGCTCTTACTGTAACAGAAAAGACTGGCACCGGTTGGTTATTCAACAGCAGATAGGCTTAGAGCCTTTAGTTGCCCTTGGATTCTCCAACTTTTGCAAATGAACCCCGTTCAAGTTCCATCCCAACTGTCTCATCTTGAGAAAGGGCAATATGGCAATCTTTATTAGAATCTTTCTCCAATGCTTTTCCGGGGTGAAGCTGCTCAAGTTGATGTTAATTAAGTGTTCTGTTATGGTAGCGTGTGTCTTTTGACTGGCCAACCAGAGTTAACCTGCAGAGAGTGGCCCAGTAATCTTCTCCATTAGGTTAGGGTGGCCACAGTGGGATGACGAGGCAGGAAGTTAGAGATGCAGCAAGGCTTCATATAGGTGTGATCTAGGATTGCTGTTCAAATCCATGAGCAATGTCACTGTTTAAATGAAGTACCATCCCTAGCCCGCTAATCCATCGTTCTATGGGTCACCCTTTTGCGGAAGTAGGGTAAGTTTATTCAAAGTAAGCTAGATAAAGCTATCCTGTAAACTAGCCTTCTATGAGTAGGAGTAGTAGCCAGCTAGGTAGTGACTAGTGCTGGTTTCGCAGACTATGCGTCTAGTGTATCAGGCAGGATAAGGGTCTGGATAAAAGGCTGGCCGCGCGTGTGAGTGAAAAGCTCACCCAGCCGATCACGGCGATGGGTTCCAATGTTAGTTCAGCGGTTAGATGCGTCTGCCGTTGCGCAATAGAATTCTATCTCCGATATGTACCTTCCTTCCATCCGGGAGTACCCGTTTATCAGTGATCTCTTGGAAACCAACATAGTCCAGTGTACCAAATAGTGGTCGGATCCTAGATTTAAAAGAGTCATTCTCCCTGATCGGGCGGGAGTAAGAAGAAGAAGGAGCACTTTCATCTTCCCTTCCGGGCTTACAAGACGAGACCTAGATGGTACGTTATAGGATATTCGAAAAAAAGCAAGTAGGACAAAATGACTGAGGTAAACACGCGGTAGTCATTCAAACAAAAGACGCTGAGGAACCTCCATCGAGCCACGTGATCCGCTACAACTCACACAAAGACTAGGTTCGGCTTCTCAAAAGAAAAGGGGGGGGAGAAAAGAGGACAGGGGCGCTCCCCGCTAACCGAAGTCTTGGATTTTTCTTTCAAAGGAAAGACAAGCAGTGGTTTCCCAGTTATCTTCAATTACTTAGTGAGAGCTTATCGAATTGATGTAAGGCAGGGATACCATGTAGGAGGCCTGATCATACACCTTAACTCACTAGAGCGAGCGTGGACATTACCTTGAAACGTCGGTCGTTGACTACCCTGTCGGTAGAGTGGCTTTCTCCTAGAGTGTATAGCTCATTCGAAGTTCGACCTCATGAAACATAGAGCTGTCAAAGTCCTCTCCTTCTAGTCGTTCTTACAGTCAAGTGACTGACCTTCCCTTCTTCGGTCGAGCTGAGGGTAAATTTGCTAGTTTCTTAGAAGGCTTGACTTCTGTAGTCTAATTCCGGGGATTCTTTCAACTCATGTTGGAAAAGACGGAGGGCTTGTGTTACTGAATGGCTGCAACCTTTCATTTGTTATTCTTTTCTTTCTGTTCTTTCCTTGTTCGAGAAAGGGATACTCCTGATTCAGGTGATTCGTGTCGCGTTTGTCTCTTTTTCTAATCACAGGGTTAAGTGAGAGTTCCATAAAGAAAACGATTCGGAAGCCAAAGTGGATGAGTAGTAGAGAGAAAACTAAAAGCATCACTCTCCCATCTCCATCATGATCGAAAATGGACCGCATGAGTGACAAAAGATTGGTCCTTGTGGTGAAATGTCAGACCGTGGGTGCTTCCCAGGTGCTGCTAGCCTTGAAACAGTGTAGGGTTCCATCCATGCCTGCTTCTTTCTTTGAAGCTACGACAGAGTTCGATTACCGACCGTCTGAAGGCGATGTAAGATGCCTACTACTTTTTTTTGAAGTGTTTTTACTTGCTTTCCTTCCCCTTCTTATTCCTTAGCCAGCTTGGCTTAGTGCATAGATGTAGATCTATCTCTATGTATCCCTCTGCCCTGCCAGAATAGCCTTTCCCCTTCTGAACCAACCTGGGCGGCTACCCTAACTGAGCCGGATTTGAGCTCCTCTCCCGTTGGTCGAGCGTCTTTAAACCTCTCCTTACGGTGGCTTTCACTCCTACCTTTCGAAGGGGGAAACCCGCATACCCACTTTTCCCCTCCCCCCCGCGATGCTGGTGGCCTCGCTGTCGCCTTTGGCTCGAGCTACGTTTGATTCTGGGACCCCGGCGGGTCCCTTATCCCCGTCGTTGACTACTCCTTTCTTTCCTTACCGAATTCATTTCATTCTTGTGTGTAGCGCGTGGGGCCATGACCTTCTTTTGGCCAACTGTCAGCTCCACAGGCAAACATCCTCTTGTTTCAGTCACTCCTCCTGCGAAAGTTTAAGAAGCTTAAGATGAGTTCACATCGCTACTAGGAAAAGGGATTCAATCCAGCCATAGGTTATTCCTACAGCTACTTTACTTTCTTTATTAATTAAAGTAAGATTATGACCCCCAACGAGAAAGGAACTGGCATTTTCGGGGACTAGCCATTACTCAACTCAAGCAAGAGGGAAATTCATTCCCAGCACATAAGCAGACTCAAAAATCTTCGTCACATTGGCCTGCGATCAATCTTTTTATCAATCTCCGTTCGTACCATACCAGTTTTTTTTGATCTGTTTAGCATTATAGCCTTCACGGTCAAGGTCCCGTATCAGGGCTTTTGCTTCCCGGTAATACGTACTTTCCAATTGGTGCGTTTTCATTTCATTCAGAATCTCGGGGAGTTTGTCGAGCCCATATTTTTCCCCTAAATCCTCAATAATATGGGCCGTACGCTCAGGCGCAAGGGCCCGCATGTTTTCTCGCTCCCGTCAGAGGCATATTTCATCTTGTAGTTGATTCTCAAGATGAGACAGGTTGAGTAGTAGCCAGTCATCCGCTTTGTTCCAAAGCACCTCTTCATCCGCCTGTGATAAAACCTCGTTTTGAGGTTGTGATGGGCGGCCACACATCTCTGCAGCTCGGGGAGTGCTCAGCGAATCTAGCCGTTGCCTTACCCTTACCGAGGAGGGGCATAGCGCTTGCTTACTTCTTATAGTCAGGAATTTATAGCTTATTAGTGCTTGCGCTAAGGTTTGAAGAGCTTAGTTGAAAGACTAAGGAAGAACCACTGAAAGCATTTTCAGCTGCTTCTTTCCGATCGATATACAAGGGGTTGGACGGTACAGTTCTTCTTTCCGTTCCTACAGCCGTGGCAAGAGAGGTTTATTATCCAATAGCAGATGCTACTTTTTGAGGGTAGGGGCCCACTCTTTCTTCGAAATGGTATAGGGGCAGCGGATAGGCTGCTCCTGCGGTTTTTAGCAGTGGACGCCGCTAACGCCTTAAGCTTATTACAGCTTCAGTCTTGATCCATAGCAATCAGCGAAAGGGGAGCACGAGTGATGAGTATACTTTCTCTGCCCCGGTTCTAAGCCAGCCCTTACTTATCTATTGCCATCCGCCGCCCATGCTTCGTCATAGAGTTAGGTAGGCCCACACAAGCTAAAAGATGGAAGTTTAGAACCGGGCGCCCTTCCCTTATTTAGGAAAAAGAGCTTTCGTGCAGTCTCTTAGTCAACTACCTGAACAACAGTTTGATAGGTCACCCTCCGCCCGCGATTGGTCAAATAGACTGCTTACAGCACAAATTCTTATGTTTGATTGGGTACAGAACGAAACGATTGATCAAAGTGTGTTACAGGCCATGGAAATTGCTTTTTCGATGATTATTGAGTTGGAGCAGCCAGAACCAAAGCAGAAAGAGAACCCTGGGGGAATTTTTTATTTCAACTATTCTGTCTTTTACTAGTTGAAAGTGATGATGTTGACCTAGAATGAGAATGTTAGGCTAATCTGAATAGGGGGTTGGGAATCCCACCTTTGAAAGAGTTGTTGTCTCGTCCGGGGCATGCTAATAGTTGTGTGGGGATCTATTCCTAAGCCAAGCAATACCTGCAAGCCTGTTTTTGTCTTGTTCTGTCGGTGAAAAGGGGACTTCCCCAAGGCGGATGCGATATCGGACCTTGTAATCAAAGTCTTCGACCCTGGTTGTTCTTATCCGATAGGGCGGGCAGCTCAAACTAGGGAAATGGCAGGCAACCACGTAGTTGAGGCATGGCTTTTTTCTTGCTCCGGGACCAGCTCCCTGAACCTAGCTTCGACATATAACTTTTCCAATTGCAAAAGGTAGCCGGGCCTAGCTTGCAATAGATCCCATTGCTTATCCAGTGCAGTTTCCGATAAGATAGAGTGACAGGTTCCGGAGCCGCGGGAATCGGACAGGAAACAATCAATAAGCTGCCTGTCAGGTAACAGATTGGATACATTGCCAGGCCAGTCTCCCATTCCAATAGCTGCTAGTAGACAGAATCCAGTCAAAGTAAGCTTGCTTTTAGCATGAATCTTTCGTATGTGAGTCAGTTTTCCATACCCAATTCTCTCACATGATCGAGACTATCCTACTCCCCCTGGTCAACTATTCGAGTATAAAGAACCAAAACAAGAAATCAGGGTGGTGGGTTAGGATAGACTTTCTAGATACCTTTTTGATCTAGCTCTGCTTGCTGACCTGTGCTACCTATTCTTGATCCAGGAATAACAGAATAGAATAGTTCAGCTTACTATCTCGCTTTGAGCGCTACCTAAGCAACTTTTAAGGGACTCAGAGAAGAGTGGAAAGATTCCTAGAAAGTAAACTAACTCAAATTTCGTATAGCAAGAAAGGAAGATGAATTCTATCTGACTATTGTCTCTCATTAAGCTATATAGGTTATGAAAAGCCAGCGCCCAAAGGTGCTTGATTAAAGCCGGTCAACGTCTGGTGGAGTAGTAAGCTATAGCTTACTGAAAAAGGCCTCGTTTGCTCAGAAAGT